GGTTTGTTTGTTCATTGCTTGTCAGGTAGGTAGACATGTAAATATTGGAGGGGGGGCGGAAGGTGTCTCTAAGTAGGATGATAAATTCAAGTAAATAAATAGCAAAAATTTAAGGGGGTTGGATGATGTTTGAGTAGAACAGCTGGGTAGAAGTGATTAAAGTGGCGAGTGGTCGAGGGGAGAAAGGTTGATGTTTTAAACAAAATTAACGTTTAGTAAAATGATTCGTGAATTAAGTAATGAAGTTTGTTTGTTCGTTAGTGTTCGTGAGTGTTTGTAAGAGCTTGTTGGGGTGGGAATTTATCTTTTGGAATTTTCCTAGTATGTTTAAAGACAATTGGAGTTTAAGTGAAGGTGTTAAAAAGAGAAGAAAAATGAAGAATTATGTCCTGCAACCATTAACCAAATAGCCTCATAGTAATGAGGTTGCGGGGATATAAGGTGTAAAACAAAGTGCATCAGGGTAAAGGTGAAACTGAAATATACGCCAACCGTCGCATTAAGTAACCCATGAGATTCAAACCGAATGCCAGAAATGAGAGACAGTGTCCAACAACCGTTAATTAAAGGGTTTGCGGGAAAGAGATGTAAAACGAGCATAACCGAATGGGGGAGCAAGTGCATCAGTGCGAAAATGAGACGAACCCACACCTGAAACCGTATCATTAATTTATTCTAGAAGGCCAAAAAAGGGTTCGCTATGGATTGTATGTCCATGTCAACCAATTGTGTACCCATATGCACTGGAAATGTAGAGTGAGATTGCCCAGAAAAAGAGAACCAAAAGCGAAGAGACACTGGGGATGTCGCGATTACGAGGGACGGTGTACGCAAATAGCGAACCAGATGGCCAGATGGCAATATAAGGAAAATAAACCAGTTATGTGCCTGACCGAGGAACCAGAGGCGCAAAAGCGCAAGTAGGGTAAGGGTGTAGGGGGAAAGAATGGACCTGACGCTGGGAACGCCGGACCTTACTTACACCGGGTTGATGATCTCTCGTGAGTAGTCAGACTAATAAATAACCAGGCCCCTGAAACGAGTCTTACGGGCTAGGAAAGTTACCGGGCCAATTATGGGCGGCGGCCGATAAGTCCTTTGTACTAGAGCACTTCCGTATACTAAAAGCTATTAGGTTAAAGAGCTCCAAGGTATGACTTGAGACATTAAGTTCTTGTACTAGAGCACTTCCGTATACTGTACCAGTAAAGTTAAAGAGAGCATTGTCTGACCTGAGCCATGAAGCTTGACTATTCTGGACCATGGAGTTTTCCAATCCCTGTGGTAGGACCGAACTGAGTTAGTAGTTTGTCCATTGATACATTGTATGTCTTAGAAGCATAAATTACCTAGTCCCTGTTAAATTAATGTAATGTCCTTAGTACAACTATTAAATGTACGATATACATAGCCTGGATAGGCCAAGTAAACCAGCCCACAGTTGTGGGGGGGTAGGGGGGGCTACCCTTAGGGGTATGGGGTTCTTGTAGTTGAGGCAGCAACGATGGCTTTTCAGGCCATAGACCTTGGTTAAATCCAAGTAAGAACATCTATGATTTATTTTTTGGTGTTTTTAGGGATTAGTTTTGTTTTAGCGTCATTGTTAGTGGCGTCCAATCCTTCCCCTTATTATGGGGTTGTAGGGTTGGTTTTTGGGTCTGTTGTGGGATGCGGGTGGTTGGTGAGTTTAGGGGCTTCTTTTGTGTCTCTGGTGCTTTTTATGGTGTATTTAGGTGGGATGTTGGTGGTTTTTGTGTACTCTGTTTCGTTGGCGGCTGATCCATTTCCTCAGGCTTGGGGGGGTTGGCATGCTGTAGGGTATGTTTTGGGGCTTGTACCTGCTGGTGTGGGGCTTGTTGTTTGGGGGTGGGGTGGAGGGTTTAAGGTAGATACTGTTGATAGTGTTGGGATGTTTTTTGCTCGATTAGATTTTAGTGGGGTGGCTTTGTTCTACTCCTGTGGGGCGGGTATGTTTTTGGTGGCTGGTTGGGGGTTGCTGTTGACCTTGTTTGTTGTGTTAGAGCTTGTGCGAGGTTTGTCTCGGGGGGTCATTCGGGCAGTTTAGGGTCAGAGAATAGTTTAATGTAAAATGCCAGCTTTGGGAGTTGGTGATAGAGGTTTAGTCCTCTTTTTCTGATAGTAACTCTAAGAAGTAGTATCCTTCGTCTTTTGGTTTACAAGACCAATGTTTTTTGTAAACTATTAGAGTTTAATTGAGGATTTTGTTCTCTAGATGGGAGATGGTAGGGAGTAGGATTAAGATGATAGTGAAGTAGGTTAATGAGGCTAATTGTCCGATGATGATGAAGGGGTGCTCTACTGGTTGACTACCAATCCAGGTCAGGATAAATAGATTGGCGGCTAGTGTTCAGAATAGGAGCTGGGATATGGGGCGAAAAGTTATGGCTCGTTGTTTGGATTTGTGTAGTAAGGGGCTTAAGAATAGGATTAGTACGGAGGCGGCTAGAGCTAGGACACCTCCCAGTTTGTTAGGGATTGAGCGTAAAATTGCATATGCAAAAAGGAAGTATCATTCTGGTTTGATATGTGGGGGGGTTACTAGGGGGTTTGCTGGGGTGAAGTTTTCGGGGTCCCCTAGTAGGTTTGGAGAAAAGAGGGCAAGGGTGGTAAGTAGAAATAATATGATTGTGAATCCTAGTAGGTCTTTTAAAGAGAAGTAGGGGTGGAATGGAATTTTGTCACAGTTTGAGGAGATACCTAGGGGGTTGTTTGATCCTGATTCGTGTAGGAAGGCTAGGTGGATGAGAACTAAGCTGGTAATTATGAATGGAAGGAGGAAATGTAGGGTGAAGAATCGTGTTAGGGTGGGATTATCTACAGAAAATCCACCCCAGGCCCATTCTACTAAGGTATGGCCGATGTAGGGGATGGCGGAGAATAGGTTTGTGATTACTGTAGCTCCTCAGAAGGATATTTGGCCTCAGGGTAAAACATAGCCAACAAAAGCTGTGGCTATAAGGGTGAGTAGAAGGATGATGCCTGTGTTTCAGGTTTCTTTATATAGGTATGAGCCGTAGTAAAAGCCCCGAGCAATGTGGAGGTAGACGCAGATGAAGAAGAATGAGGCTCCATTTGCATGAAGGTTTCGGATTAGTCAACCATACTGTACGTTTCGGCATATGTTGGCCACGGATGAGAAAGCTAGGGAGGTATCTGCAGTATAGTGGGCAGCTAGGAGTAGGCCAGTTAGGATTTGTGTTGTTAGGCAGATTCCTAGAAGGGATCCGAAGTTTCATCAGGCTGAAATGTTTGAGGGAGTGGGAAGGTCGATTAGGGAGTTGTTTAGTATTTTTAGAAGTGGGTGGTGTTTTCGTAGGTTGGGGGCCATTAGGTTTGGGTTATAGTAGTAGTAGGATGATTAGGATGGATAGTGCGGATGATCCTAAGTAGGCTTTGATCAGCCCTTTATGTAGAGTGGTGGAGGTTTTGGCTGCTATGGTTTGTAGGTGGGCAAGTCCTTCTGGTCCTATTTTTTTGTATCAGGATAGGTCGATTAGGTGGTTAGCAATTTTTTGTCCTGAATTCAGTAGGGTCATGGAGCTTGGTCGGTGGGTTAGGGGGTTGAAGTATCCTAGTGTTAGGGAGAAGTTTGAGTAGAGGTTTTGTTTGGGTTGGGTTAGGGTGTGAGTAGCGGCTGTGATTTCTAGGGCGAGAATGACACCTGTGGCTGTTACTAAGATAGCAGCGGTTTTTGTTAGCAGAGGTATTGTTATTGGCGGGGTTTGTGTTGGGGGTATATATGATGTGATTAGTAAGCCAGCTGTAATGCTTCCTAAGGCTAGGCGAGTGATCGGGTCGGTGATTTGTGGGTTGTTTTCGTCTATTGGGGTGATTGTTGGCGTTCGAGTGAATTTTGTTTGTACTAGAAGGATTATTCGTAGGCTGTATGTGGCAGTGAAGGCTGTGGCGAGTAGTGTCAAGGTCAGTGCTCAGGCATTTAGGTGAGAGGTGTTTAGGTTTTCGATGATGAGGTCTTTTGAGAAGAATCCTGCCAGGAAGGGGGTTCCTATTAATGCTAAGTTCCCAATTGTTAAGCAGGAGGTGGTCGTTGGGAGCATTTTTTGTAGGCCGCCTATCTTTCGGATGTCTTGTTCTCCATTTAGACTATGAATGATCGATCCTGAGCATAGGAATAGTATGGCTTTGAAGAAGGCATGGGTTGAGATGTGTAGGAAGGCCAGTTGTGGGAGGTTTAGTCCGATGGTGACTATTATTAGTCCTAGTTGGCTGGATGTAGAGAAGGCAATGATTTTTTTAATGTCATTTTGTGTGAGAGCACAGGTGGCGGCAAATAGTGTGGACATGGCACCTAGGCAGAGGCATAGTGTGAGGGCGGTCTTATTGTTAGTAAGTAGGGGGTGGGTGCGAACCAGTAGGAAGATTCCGGCGACCACTATTGTACTTGAATGTAATAGGGCTGAGACTGGGGTGGGGCCTTCTATGGCAGCGGGCAATCATGGGTGGAGACCAAATTGGGCTGACTTTCCTGTGGCAGCTAAGATGAGACCTAGTAGGGGGAGTGTTGGGGTTTTTGTGGGGGAGAATATTTGTTGTATCTCTCAGGAGTTTAGGGTAGAGGCAAGTCATGCTATGCTTAGGATGAGTCCGATATCCCCAATTCGGTTGTAGAGTACAGCTTGTAGGGCTGCCGTGTTGGCTTCTGCCCGTCCATGCCATCAGCTGATGAGTAGGAAGGATATGATACCGACGCCTTCTCAGCCAATAAAGAGTATGAAGATGTTGTTAGCAATGGTTAGCGTGAGCATTGCGATTAGGAATGTTGTTAGGTAGGAGAAGAATTTTGTAATGTGTGGGTCGGATGCTATATAGTATGTTGAGAATTGTAGGATGGATCATGTTACGAATAGTGCGACGGGAAAGAATAGGAGGGAGTATTGATCTATTTTGAAGCTAAGTGGAATTTTGAAGTTTATGATGAATTTTCATTCTCAGTGTGAGGTGATGCTTTCTAGTCCTGAGTATGTGAAGAGTGTTGTTGGCGCTAGGCTGATTAGGAAGGCGGTTTTGATGGTTGAGGTGATGGTTTGGGGGGAGTTTTTGAAGGTTTTTAAGAGGATGGGGAGGAGTGTGGGGGTTAGGATAGTTATTAGTGTGAGTAGTATGAGGGTGTTGAGGAGTAAGGCTATTTCCACTACTTTTACTTGGACTTGCACCAAGATGAGTGGCTCCTAAGACCAGTGGATTACTGTTATCCTTTAAAAGTAAGGGGGCTGAGGCTTTAAACTCAGATACAGGAATTAGCAGTTCTTGTTGGTTGAACCTCCCCTCGGCAGGTAAGAAGAGTTTAACTTCTATTTTTAGGGTCACAGTCTAATGTTTGGTTTAAACTATACTTGCATGAGAGAGGTCCGGAGATTAGTTCTGGTTTTAGGATTAGGAGGAGTATAGGGAGAAGGTGGAGGGTTATTAGTAGGTGCTCTCGTGTGGTGGAGGTTTGGAGTGTTTTGATGTGGGAGGGCAGGGTTCCTCGTTGGGTTGTTGTAAGCATGGATAGTGTATATGAGGCGGTTAGTAGGGTGGCAGCTCCAGTTAGAATGATTGTTAGGGGGGATCAGTTAAACAGTGCGATTATGATGCTTAGTTCTGCTATTAGGTTTGTGGTGGGGGGTAGGGCCATGTTTGTTAGGTTGGCTAGTAGCCATCAGGTGGCTATTAAGGGGAGGAGTGGTTGTAGTCCTCGGGTTAGTAGAAGGATACGGCTATGTGTGCGCTCGTAGTTTGTATTAGCTAGGCAAAATAGTATTGAGGAGGTTAGACCGTGGGAGATTATAAGGATTATAGCCCCTGAGAAGGATCAATGGGTTTGGATTATGCATGCAGCAATGACTAGGCCTATATGGCTTACGGAGGAATAGGCAATGAGCGATTTTAAGTCAATTTGACGCAGACAAATTGAGCTGGTTATCAGGGCCCCCCATAAGGCAAGGGCAATGAACGGGTAATGAAGAAGACTATTTGTGGGGGGGTTTGTTAGGCAGGTAATACGTATGATGCCATATCCACCAAGTTTAAGAAGGAGGGCAGCGAGTAGTATTGATCCTGCGATTGGGGCCTCTACGTGGGCTTTAGGTAATCATAGGTGAAGACCATAGAGGGGTGCTTTTACTATGAAGGCCATGAGGAGGGCAATGTTTAGAAGGAGGGGTGATCAGTACTTGGTTGGGGTGGGTTGTGGGATATGAGGGTGGAGTTTTAGGGTGGAGAGATGGAGGGTGCCTATCTGTGTGTGTAGGTATAGGATTGCAATTAGGAGGGGGAGAGAGCTGATAAGGGTGTAGAAGAGGAGGTAAATGCCTGCACTTAGGCGTTCTGGTTGGCTTCCTCATCGTGTGATTAAGATTAATGTGGGGATTAAGGTTGCTTCGAAAGAAATATAGAATATTATAAGTTCTATAGCCGAGAAGGCTAGGATGATAAGAGGTTGTACTGTGATTAGGGTTATTGTGAAGACTTGTTTTCGTGTTGGCGGTTCGTGTTGGAGATGGCTTTGGCTTGCTAGAATTATAAGGGGGGTGAGTCAGCAGGATAGAACTAGCAGCGGGGAAGATGTTTGATCTACACCTATATACTGAGTAAGGTCTTTGTATGGGTAGTATGAGGGTGTTAGTCATTGTAGGCTTAGAGTGGCAATTAATAGGCTGTGTATTGCGGTGTTTGCTCATATAAGCTTGGGGGGTGAAAGAAGGGCTGTTGGGAGTAGTATTAGGGTTGGTAGGATGATTTTTAGCATTGCAGGAGGTTTAGGTTTTGTAAGTGGTCGGAGCCATGGGTTCGTGTGGAGGCTACTAATATTGCTAGTCCCGTGCCTGCTTCACATGCGGAGAATGTTAGTATGAGGATTGGTGTGAGGGAAGAGGAAGATGCCTGGTTTTCAATTGGCCATGTTGATAGAGCGATGTATATTGATAGTATTATGCTTTCTAGGCAAAGTAGGGCGGAGACAAGATGTACTCGGTGAAAGGCTAGTCCTAGGCTACTTAGGGTGAACGCTGAGCAGAAGCTTAGGCGAAGGAATGACATGAAGAAAGTCATAGAGTAGACTATGATTTGTTGAGTCGAAATCAACTGTCTTGTTTTTAGACTAACTCTCTTACTCCGCCCATTCTAATCCTCCCTGGGTTCATTCGTATACAAGCCCTAGGGTTAGAAGGAGGATGATAATGAAGGCTCAGATTAAGGTGATGGTTGGGTGTTTTATTTGGGTAGCTCATGGTAGAGGCAATAGGAGAGCAATTTCTAGGTCAAACAGGAGGAATAGGATGGCTACTGAGGAAGAATCGGATGGAGAATGGGAGTCGGGCGGATCCTAATGGGTCGAATCCACATTCGTAGGGCGACAGTTTTTCTGAGTCTGGAGTTATTTGGGTGATTCAGAAGTTTAGTGTGGTTAGGGCTATGCTAAGGACGAGGGAGGAGGCAAGTATGAATGTGATTATGTTTATTGCTCTTCTCTGGGGTTATACCAGATTCTAGAGATTGGAAGTCTGTTGTAATGGATATACTAGAAGAGCAAGATCCTCATCAATAGATGGTTAGGTAGAGGAACAGTCAGATGACGTCTACAAAGTGTCAATACCAGGCTGCTGCTTCGAATCCGAAGTGGTGGCTTGGTGTGAAATGGAATTTTATTAGTCGTAAAAGACAGATTAGCAGGAAGGAGGATCCAATTATAACGTGGAGACCATGGAATCCTGTGGCCACAAAGAAGGTTGATCCGTAGACACTATCAGCGATTGAGAAGGGTGCTTCGTAGTACTCTGTTGCTTGTAGGATGGTGAAGTATAGGCCTAATAGGATGGTGAGAGTTAGTGCTTGGGTGGCTTGTTTTTGGCCTCCTTCGGTAATACTGTGGTGTGTTCAAGTAACGGTAACGCCAGAGGCTAGAAGGATTGCTGTGTTTAGTAGTGGGACTTCTATGGGGTTTAGGGGTGTAACTCCAGTTGGAGGTCATTGGTTTCCTAGTTCTGGGGTAGGTGCCAAGCTAGAGTGGAAGAAAGCTCAGAAGAAGCCAAGAAAGAAAAACACTTCTGATGTGATGAAGAGGATTATTCCATATCGAAGGCCTTTTTGCACTGTTGGTGTGTGGTGGCCTTGGAATGTCCCCTCTCGTACAATGTCTCGTCATCATTGAAGTATAACTAGGAGGGTAGATGCTAGTCCGAGGGTTAGGAGGTGTGAGGAGTTATAGTGGAATCATATAATTAATCCTGATGTGGTGAGTAGGGCGGCGGTTGCTCCGAAGATGGGTCAGGGGCTGGGGTCTACTATGTGGTAGGAGTGTGCTTGGTGGGCCATTAGATGTTCTCTTGTAGATAGAGGCTTAATAAGAGGACGAATACATAAGCTTGGATCATGGCTACTGCTACTTCTAGGATTGTTAATAGAAGGAGAACTGTGGTGGTGAGGATAGATACTATGGGTATGATGGGGAGTAGTGTGATAGTGGCTGTTGAGATGAGTTGAATGAGTAAGTGTCCTGCGGTGAGGTTGGCTGTAAGGCGGACTCCTAAGGCTAGGGGGCGAATTAGTAGACTAATGGTTTCGATTACAATTAGGGCTGGGATTAATGGGGTGGGTGTGCCTTCTGGTAGAAGGTGTCCTAGGGAGACTGTAGGTTGGTTTCGTAGGCCTGTGAGCAAGGTTGCAAGTCAGAGTGGAAAGGCGAGGGCCATATTTATTGATAGTTGGGTGGTTGGGGTGAATGTATAGGGTAATAAGCCTAGGAGGTTGATTGTTAGTAGTAGTATTATTAGTGATGTGAGGATAATAGCTCATTTGTGGCCTGGTTTGTTTAGTGGGATTATAAGTTGTTTAGTGATTATGTTAATGATTCATAGTTGTAAAGTAGACAGGCGGTTGGTGATTCATCGGTTGTTAGGTATGGGGAGGAGGAGGGTGGGCAATAGTATTGAGAGGAAGATTAGTGGGATTCCGAGGAGATATGGGGTTGAGAATTGGTCAAAGAAGGTTAGGATCATGGTCAGGCTCAGGAGTGGGTTTTGGTTGTTGTGGGTGCTTTATTGATAGGTGGGTTTGCTGAGGTGAAGGATAACGTTTTAGGTTGGAAGATTAAGGAGAATGTAATTCATGATGTGATTATGATGAAGAGTCAAGGGTTAGGGTTTAGTTGGGGCATATCATTAAGGAGGGAGAGGTCCCTCTTTGTCTAGCTTAAAAGGCTAGTGCTGGTACATAGCTTCTTAATGATTAGGAGGTTAGTAGTGAGGATCAGGCTTCAAAGTGGCTGAGGGGGGTGGATTCTACTACGATGGGTATGAAGCTGTGGTTGGCTCCGCAGATTTCTGAGCATTGACCATAGAAGATTCCTGGGCGAGTGGTGATGAATGACGTTTGGTTAAGTCGCCCAGGGATGGCATCGGTTTTTACTCCTAGTGTAGGTACGGTCCATGAGTGGAGGACATCGTCGGCGGTAATGATAATGCGGATTGGAGATTCTATTGGAATGACAACGCGATGGTCAACTTCTAGGAGTCGGAAGTGGCCGGGTAGGAGGTCTGTTGTGGGGGTTATGTAGGAGTCGAATGAGAGGTCTTTGAAGTCTGTATACTCATAGGACCAGTATCATTGATGTCCGATGGCTTTTAGGGTTAGATCTGGCTCATCGAGTTCGTCTATTATGTACAGGATTTGTAAGGATGGGAGGGCTAATAAGATAAGGACAATGGCTGGCAGGATTGTTCAAATTAGTTCAACTTCTTGAGCATCAACAGTGTTTGAGGATAGTTTTTCCATTAACATAAGTGTTAACAGATAGAGTACGAGGCTGCAGATTATTAAGGCGACTATTAGGGCGTGGTCGTGGAACTCGATCAGTTCTTCTATGATTGGAGATGAGGCGTCTTGGAATCCTAGTTGTGAAGGGTTGGCCATGTAGGAGTGTACAGGGTTTTCACCTGTAGTTTGGCTTTGACAGGGCCATGTAATTGATTTACTAACACCCCGATGAAGAGAGAAGCATAAGAGGTTTAGTATGCGACTGGCTTGAAACTAGTGTATGAGGGTTCGATTCCTTCCTCTCTTGTACTTGGACGAAGGCAGGCTCTTCGAAGGTGTGGTATGGAGGTGGGCAACCGTGGATTCATTCAACGTTGGTTGGGGTTAGTTCTGGTTGTACAACTTTTCGCTTAGAGGCGAAGGCTTCTCAGATGATGAATGTTAGTATGATTACAGCTGTTATTGAGATTAGGGATCCAATAGATGATAGGGTGTTTCATAGTGTGTAGGCGTCTGGGTAGTCGGAGTATCGTCGTGGTATACCTGCTAACCCTAGGAAATGTTGGGGGAAGAAGGTAAGGTTTACGCCTGTGAATATGACCCCAAAGTGTGCCTTAGCTCATGTTTGGTTTAAGGTGTATCCAGTGAATAAGGGGAATCAGTGGGTGAGTCCTGCCAGGATGGCGAAGACAGCACCTATTGACAAGACATAGTGGAAGTGTGCTACTACATAGTATGTGTCGTGTAAAGCGATGTCTAGTGAGGAGTTTGCTAGAACGATCCCTGTGAGGCCCCCAATGGTGAATAGGAAGATGAATCCGAGGGCTCATAGTATTGGGGGGTCTCATTTGATAGTCCCCCCATGTAGTGTAGCTAGCCAGCTGAAAACTTTAATTCCTGTTGGGATGGCAATGATTATGGTAGCAGATGTGAAGTATGCTCGAGTGTCTACATCTATTCCTACTGTGAATATATGGTGGGCCCATACGATGAATCCTAGGAATCCGATTGATAGTATTGCTCACACTATGCCCATGTAGCCGAATGGTTCTTTTTTACCTGAGTGGTAAGCTACTACGTGAGAGATGATTCCAAATCCTGGTAGGATGAGGATGTATACTTCGGGGTGCCCAAAGAATCAGAAGAGGTGTTGGTACAAGACTGGGTCTCCTCCTCCGGCGGGGTCGAAGAATGTGGTGTTTAGGTTGCGGTCTGTAAGGAGCATGGTGATCCCAGCAGCTAAGACTGGTAAGGAGAGTAGGAGTAATACGGCTGTGATTAGGACGGATCAGACAAATAGTGGGGTTTGATATTGTGATAGTGCGGGGGGTTTTATGTTGATGGCTGTGGTAATAAAGTTGATTGCCCCTAGAATGGAGGAGATTCCTGCTAGGTGAAGGGAGAAGATGGCCAGGTCTACTGATGCTCCAGCATGGGCTAGGTTTCCAGCTAAGGGGGGGTAGACTGTTCAACCCGTACCAGCACCTGCCTCTACTGTGGAGGAGGCAAGTAGGAGGAGGAAGGATGGAGGAAGCAGTCAGAAGCTTATGTTGTTTATGCGTGGGAATGCTATGTCGGGGGCGCCAATTATGAGAGGGACTAGCCAGTTTCCAAACCCACCAATCATGATTGGTATTACTATAAAGAAGATTATTACGAAGGCATGGGCTGTGACGATCACATTGTAAATTTGGTCGTCTCCTAGGAGGGTCCCTGGTTGGCCTAGTTCTGCACGAATGAGTAGGCTTAAGGCAGTGCCGACTATACCTGCCCATGCGCCGAAGATTAGGTAGAGGGTACCGATATCTTTGTGGTTGGTTGAGAATAGTCATCGATTTAGGGTCACAGGTAATGTTGGTAAGATGGCTGAATGTTTAAGCGTTAGGCTGTAGTCCTTTTTATGGGGGTTTAATTCCCCTTCTTATCGACTCTGTAGTGAAATTCATGTTGAGTTGCAAGCTCATTGATATGTGCTCGGAGCACATCAGGGTCTTTTAGGCAGAGGCCTGTTGGTTTGGGCACCTAGCTGTTAACTAGGGTTGTTGTGGGATCGAAGCTCACCTGTCTAGAAAGATCCTAGCTTAATGAAAGTATCTGGGTTGCATTCAGGAGATGTAGGTTAGTGTCCTACGGATCTTAGCAGAAACTAAGAGGGTCTAACTCTTGTTTTAGGCTTTGAAGGCCTTTGGTTTGATATTATCCTAAGTTTCTTAAGTGTTGGTGAGTATTATGGGGGAGAGTGGTAGTAGTGAGATAGATAGTGAGGCGAATGTGGGGATTAGAATATTGGTTGGGTTTTTAGTGGCTCATTGTTTTATCTTGTTCGAGGGGTTGGGGGGAAGTGTGATTGTTGAACAGTATGCTAAGCGTAGGTAGAAAAATAGGCTTAGAAGTGATAGTAGGGAAATAGTTGTGGATGTTGTGGTTAGTTCTTGTTTAATGAGCTCTTGAATGATAAGTCACTTAGGTAGGAAACCTGTTAGTGGGGGGAGGCCAGCTAGTGATAGTAGTGTTAGCATGAGGATTGTGCTTAGTGCGGGGGTTTTGGTTCAGGAGGTTATTAGTGCAGGTAGGTTTATGGTGTTAGTTGTGTCTATAGTAAGGAAGATGGAGACTGTTATTAGGGTATAGATGTAGAAGGTTAGTAGGGACAGCTTTGGATTATAAATAATGATAATGGCTATCCAACCAATGTGGGAGATGGATGAGAAGGCCATGATTTTTCGGGTTTGTGTCTGGTTTAGTCCTATTCAGCCACCGAGGGCGATGGATATGATGGACATGGAGGTGAGTAATGTGGAGTTCAGTGAGTGGGATGTAATGAGTAGGATGGTGATTGGGGGGAGTTTTATCACTGTTGAGAGGAGCAGAGCTGTGGTGAAGGATGATCCTTGAAGCACTTCTGGGAATCAGAAGTGGAATGGGACTAGGCCTAGTTTGATAGCAATTGCAGTTGTTAGTAGGAGGCATGATGGGGGGTAGGAGAGTTGGGTGATGTCTCACTGTCCAGTGTATCATGCGTTGGTTGTGCCTGAGAAAAGGAGTAGTGCGGAGGCAGCTGCTTGTACAAGGAAGTATTTGGTTGTGGCTTCGATAGCTCGGGGATGGTGGGATTTTGAAATTAGGGGGATGATTGATAAGGTGTTGATTTCTAGTCCAATTCAAGCCGCAACTCAGTGGCTGCTTGTGATTGTGATTGTTGTCCCTAAAAGGATGCTCGAGGTAAAAATTAGTTTTGCGAGGGGGGTTATTAGTAGGGGAGGGAGTTGAACCATCATTTTCGGGGTATGGGCCCGATAGCTTTGTTAGCTGACCTTACTAGGAAATAATATAAAGGAAGTATGAAGGGTTTTGATTCCTTCTGTGTAGGTTCGATTCCTGCTTTTCTAAGCGTTGAGGAAATGAGAGGGTTGGTATACCTCTATGTTCACTTTATCATAGTGATCCTTGACATTCAGGCACATTTCCTTAGGTAAGGAGGTAGGCCCGCGTAAGAGATTGGTATGCTGGTGTGTCAGAGGTGGAGGGATAGTGTTAGTGGGAGGAAGTTTTTTCATAGGAGGTGCATGAGCTGGTCGTATCGGAATCGCGGGTAAGATGCTCGAATTCATAGGAAGCTTGAGGAGAGGAGTAGGGCTTTTGTGGCTAGGGCAAGGGGGAAGAGTTCTAGGGGTAAATTGAGTGCGCTTGGGTTTAGAAATAGGAGGCTCGTTAGTGTGTTTATCAGTATGATGTTTGCATATTCAGCTAGGAAGAATAGGGCAAATGGCCCTGCGGAGTATTCTACGTTGAAACCTGAGACAAGTTCTGATTCCCCTTCTGTAAGGTCGAATGGAGAGCGGTTTGTTTCAGCTAGTGTTGAAATGTATCATATTATAGCTAAGGGTCAGGAGGAAAATATGAGGTATAGGGGTTCTTGTGTGGTGGTGAGGGTGGTTAGGGTGTAGTTCCCGCTCAGTATAATTACGGATAGGAGAATGATGGCCAATGTTACTTCGTAGGAGATGGTTTGTGATACCGCTCGTAGTGCACCGATTAGGGCGTACTTTGAGTTTGAGGCTCACCCTGATCATAGGATTGAGTAAACTGCTAGACTGGATATTGCTAGGAGGAAGAGAAGTCCGAGGTTTAGATCTGCGAGGGGGAAGGGGAGGGGGAGGGGGGTTCAGACTGTTAGTGCAAGGAGGAGGGCGAGTGCTGGGGTTGTAAGGAATAGAAGGGGGGAAGAGGTGGAAGGGCGGATTGGTTCTTTGATGAATAGTTTAACTCCATCGGCAGCAGGTTGAAGCAATCCGAATGGGCCGACAATGTTTGGTCCTTTTCGAGATTGTATGTAGCTTAGGATTTTTCGTTCAACTAGTGTTAGAAATGCCACGGCGATTAGGATGGGGATTATGTAGGCTAGTGTTATGATGAGGTAGGTGGGAGAGGTGCTTGGTCAGGTCATGGTGGGAGCTAGAGAGAGGATTTGAACCTCTGAGGTAAAGGACTTAAGTCTTTTGCATTTGCCTGGCTCTGCTACACTAGCAACCTTTTTGTTAGGGTAGTGGGGGTAGTCCTTTGGTGATTTAGTGGGGGGCATCACTTGGGGGGGGGGCGTGCTTGGGGTATTGGCCCCACCTTTCCGGTCCTTTCGTACTGGGGAAGGTTGGTCATAGATAGAAACCGACCTGGATTGCTCCGGTCTGAACTCAGATCACGTAGGACTGTTAATCGTTGAACAAACGAACCCTTAGTAGCGGCTGCACCACTAGGATGTCCTGATCCAACATCGAGGTCGTAAACCTCCCCGTCGATAGGGGCTCTTGGGGGAGATTGCGCTGTTATCCCTGGGGTAGCTTGGTTCATTGGTCAGATTTACTGGGTCTGGGTGCTGTTGGCACGTTGAGGGGTTGCTCTTAGTTAGGGGTTTGGCCCTGTTTTTGGAGGATTTGTTTTTCTCCAAGGTCGCCCCAACCTAAAAATGTTAACCAGTGTCTTGGGTGGTGGGCCTGGGTGGGCTTGTAAGCTGGGTAGGGTGGTTATTGATTTTGAAGTTCCACAGGGTCTTCTCGTCTTATGTGCTTATCTCTGCTTTTGTACAGAGAGATCAGTTTCACCGATTGTCTACAGGAGACAGTTAAGACCTCGTTTAGCCATTCATACAGGTCTCGATTTATGGGACAATTGATTGCGCTACCTTTGCACGGTTAGGATACCGCGGCCGTTAAACATGGTGTCACTGGGCAGGCATCACCTTCAATACTTGTTTGGCTGAAGGCTATGTTTTTGGTAAACAGTCGGGTCTTGGGCTTGCCGAGTTCCTTTTGTAGATTTTAATCACTCCAGTGTGCGCCCCTGAGTTGGATTGACAGGGTGTATTCAATGGTGGGGTGGTGGTTGTTATTGAGATTTTGCTGTTAATGGTGTGTAGGCTGGCGCTTGGGGGGACGTGGTGTCCTGGTTACTCGTTCTAGCATTGATTCATCTATTGTTATAGGTTGGCCTGCTATGAATGTAGGGAGTCGCGTTGGTTTTTGGGGTTTTTAGTTGATGGAGCTTTGACGCAATCTTTAGGGGTGGCTGCTTTAAGGCCCACGGGGTTAGGTATATGGGGGCTATCCGCTGAAGGAGGTTGTGTCCTTTTTTAAAGGGGCTGTACCCCCTTTAAATAGCCCTTGACTATCACATTTGAGTTGAGTTTGTCTGGGGGGAAGGAGGTCAAGGGAGAACTTAGATTCGTCTCGCAGGCAACCAGCTATCACCCAGCTCGGTTGGCTTTTCACCTCTACTAACAAGTCGTCCCACTCTTTTGCAACAGAGACGGGTTAGCTCGTGGCAGCTGCTTGTAAGTAGCTCGCTTGGGTTTCGGGGTGGCAGGCTTAAGATCACTTTGTCTGGTTGTTCTTGCTAGACCATGATGCAAGAGGTACAAGGGGTTATCTTTGCTATGTAGTGCTTGGTTTTCATTGTTATTTCATCTTTCCCTTACGGTACTGTTTCTATAGCGTCCGGGTTGTGCTTTTCTATCACCTATACTGGGCTGTGGGTAATGTTTTAGTTGGGTGGAGGAGTGGATTTTTGATTGTGGCTGATGGAGCTAGGGTGGGCTTTCAGGGTGATCTGGGGGTGGCAGATATCTTTCAGGTGTAAGCTGAATGCTTTGATATTATAGCTACACCCTGATGTGCTAAGTGCACCTTCCGGTACACTTACCTTGTTACGACTTACCTCGTCTTCAGTGGCTAGTGTTGTATTAGTTAGTGTGTTTGGAGGTCCTGTGAGGAGGGTGACGGGCGGTGTGTACGTGCTCTAGGACCTGCTTAAAGAAGGCTTGATTATCCTGCTTTACTGCTAAATCCGCCTTCTGGGGGCAGGTTTCAAGCCCCCTTTCGTTGAGTCTTCTATTCTAGAAAATGTAGCCCATTTCTTCCACTTCATAGGCTATACCTCGACCTGTCTTGTTAGTGGGTTGTGGGCTGTTGGGCTCACTGTTATGCTCTCATGAGGTGGGCTGGCGACGGCGGTATATAGGCTGTTTTGGCAAGAAGTGGTCGGGTGGATCGTGGGTTATCGATTATAGAACAGGCTCCTCTAGGTGGGTTTAGAGCACCGCCAAGTCCTTAGAGTTTTAAGCGTTTGTGCTCGTAGTTCTCAGGCGGATGTCTGTGGTGTTTGTGGGGCATCGAGATTTAGGGCTAGGCATAGTGGGGTATCTAATCCCAGTTTGTACCCTGGCTTTGGTGGGGTGGGGTGAATCATGGATGCTAAGATCGTCTTTAGGTTGGGCTTAGGAGTGCCTTGAGCTTATGACGGCTTGGGTAGGATTTGGTCTTAGTTGGGCATGATAGTTTTGAGCCCACTCTTTACGCCGTGTGACGGTTAACTTGGGTTTCTTGTGTGACCGCGGTGGCTGGCACAAGATTTACCAACCCTGATTGCTCTGGCTAAGTCAGGCTTTCGCTTATTGCTTAAGGTTAATTACTGCTGAGTACCCGTGGGGGTGTGGCGAGGCGGGGCGTTTTAGGCTACGGTGGGTGTGTGCCTGATGCCTGCTCCTTATACCTTGGTAAGGGGTTTGGGGCATTTTCACTGGGGCGCGGATACTTGCATGTATATGTTGAGCAAGAGTTAACGGTAAGGTTAGGACTAAGTCTTTTGTCCTTGGGGTGGTGGCGTCCATCTTGGCGGCTTCAGTGCCGTGCTTTTGGTTTAAGCTACAAGGAC